CCTCTTCAAGGCATAATATTGAGAATGCTCATTCAATGAGCATTCTCAACAATATTCAGAGATCTCGGATCGAATCGATATTGATATGATAGACCGAGTTTCTGTTGATACGAAGTATTCCGGCGATCCCCACGACCCGAGTCCGAGCTGTTGGAATTGGAATAAGTTCGCCAGCGGATCACGAAATCTTGGAGATCTTCTCTATCTAATGAATGGGGAGTTCGCTTTGAAATCGTCCGCCCTGCACCCACCCCCCGAGTAGATGCTTCAACAGGAATCGCACAGGGGTACATAAAAACCTCTGGGAAAAGAAATGCTCGCCCGTAACCCAGAAAGTACATTCCATAGGCCGTTTGAGGGATTGGATGGGCGCCTTACCCATTCAGTGACTTTGGCGCTGGACGTTCCCACCAAAAATGGGTACTCTCGGGTCAGGTGAATTCGATAATAGACGTCCGTTGGCATTCCAGCCTTCCTTCCCCTTTCGGGGCCTATCCGAAAGAGAATCCAGTACCTCTTGGTCGTGAATATCTGAATCGGACGAACCGGCCCCGTGAATATCGTTCCTTCGGAACAAAACAATTCGAATTAGGCTCGGTCAACTGGAATCTTTCTTAGCCATATAGGAGATCTTCCAATTGAGAAGATCCATCGACCGGAGACGAAGAGAAAGGTCTATCTATTTTCTTTAGTTATTCCGTGAATTTTTGAGTGATTCAGTGAAACCAATGATTCGTTATTGGAGCAGATAGCAACAACCCTTTCATCGGACATGCATCTTTTTTATTTTCCAACGGATTTCCATGTTTCATTAATGGAAATTTTTGGATGTAGTGAGTCTGAGTAATAGGCTCTGGTTGTTCGCCGTTCCAGAATTCTTGTTTAGGCAGTTCATACCATCCATACAGACATCGTGTTTTGATCTAAGATTTCCATTCTTCCATGTTTCCGCAGTAGCAGTGCCATGTAGCTAAGGCCAAAAATAGGGAAGAAACGAGTATTTCCACGACTCTACCAACCGGTCAATTCGGTTCCACTTAATCCCCCTTTCATGGCCACCTATCTTTTCGGCTAAGGAATGGGAAATCTTTCTCCTGTTAAATGAATCAAATGGTTCATCTCATCCGGGAAAAGCCATCTCTTTCTCAACAATGTCTTTGTCATTTGATCCACTAGCGTTCCGTTAGATAGGAACAGATTTGATAAATACTGATAACTCTCGGATAGAGTATTAGAACGGAAAGACCCATTAGATAATGAACTATTGGTTCTCTGACATCTCTGGCGATGAATCAACAATTCGAAGTTATTTTCTTGCGTATTCTTGATGAACAAGCTTTTACGCATCTCCTTTGTTAGGTAAATAAGAAACCCCTTTGACATCTCTTGATCTGCAAAGAATTCTCGACGTGAAAACACAGGCGCATCCCAAAAGAATGGATTCGCAGGGTCCCAATCATTCTCTTGATCAGAAATGATCCGCGTGCCCAAAAATGACCTGGCCCAATAGGGAAATCCCAATTCATTGGGACTTTCGATCCAACCAAATAGATCGGGGTACCATATTCTAGGAGACCAAACTATGTCATTGAAGAAATCCTCCTCTATCTGTTGCAGGTCGCGGTCTCTTTCTCTAAATAGAACCCCGTCTTCCAATTCAAACTCCGATTCGTCTTTTTCATAGAGAAATTTCTGATCAACGCTAGAACAAAATCCATTTTTCATCATATCTAAGGGATTCCTTCGTTCAGACCGAAGAAGCAATGTCACTCGATCATTAGCAAACTGACTGCCATCTTTTTCTGTCCGAGAGGATCCCACCAGAGTGCCTTCTCCTTCGAATACTTCTAATAGGCCACGAACTAGAGCAGAATCAGTCTCAACCAAATCAGAAATTATCTCATTTTTTTCATCGGGTCCGGGTAGAGACCAAAGATCATGAGCGACCGATCCGGCAGAACAACTCAAAAGATAAAGAAGTATCGTTAATCTCTTCATGCTCGTTGCAAGCTCGAAGTACCAGTTGGACAAATAAGAACCCGTAGGGAATCTCTTCTTCAGATAGATAGATATAGGATCTATGGGGCCATTCCTTAGAAGTACATTTTGTGCAATAGCCCTTCCAATCTGATAGAAAAGGATCCCATGATCCTGAACCGGTCTTACCTTGGCTCGAAAATCCCAAGTTTGTCTATGAAGAGCAGATCGAATTGTATGAGTGTCTATAATGGATTTCTTCTGTGCAATACTAATGGATAGGGCCTCATTCGTAAGTGCTACAAGATCTCGTACACTGGAACCCATGGTTATGGACCCGAATCCATTAGGATGGGACAGTTTCTTTTCCAAGTGAAATCCCCTAGTATATGAAAGAGTGAAAAAGTGCTTTCGTTGTTGTGGAATCATAAGCCTTTGTAGCTTAAGGCATGTATTTAATTTATTCGGAGCTATTAGAGCGGGATCCACTTTTTGGGGAATATGAGTCGAAGCAATAACAAGGATATTGCTAGTGGAGCATCTTTCACAATCCCTGGAGAGAGAGTTCACTAATAGACCGAGGGATAAGGTATTCGACGCACGCACAGACAGATCATGAATGTTTGGAATCCAAAGTATGCAAGGGGACATTGCTTTTGCTATTTCCAATGGAATGCGGATACTAAATGGATCTAGTAGTAGTCTATCCTCAGGTCGCGCATTTAGCAGCTTTATATCATCGATATCAAGGTCATCATCGCTATCGCTATCGCTATCGATATCGTCACTCTCATCAACATCCAGCATATCAAGACTCTCAAGATACCCATAAGAAAGATCGTTATACTCATTAGCAAGATCCTCAGGCTCACTATCAAAAGGATCGAATTGATACTGATAAGGAATGTAATTGGGATCCAGGAACTTGTTTGGAACTACCGTAATGAAAGGAAGATAGGAGTTTGTCGCGAGGGATTTGACCAAATAGGATCGTCCAGTTCCTATCGAACCTATCACTAAAATACCCCTAGAGGGGGATAGGGGTAAGCGGAGCGAAAAGGGTTTTCCATGAGATGGGAAATGAAAACGAGTAGCCCCACACGAGGTTTGTGAATAAGTGATTGTCTGAAAATGAGCAAGGAATATCCGTCTTTCTGCTAAACAGGATCTATTGAACTCATAATTCATTAGATCCTTTTGATGAATGTCAACTACGTATCGTAAGTAAATTGATCCCTGTTGTTCAACCATTTGATAACTAGAGTCATTCTTTGATAAACCATCACTATGAGTCAGAATCAATAGCATTTGATCCATCCTTTTTTCTGTCGTTAAGGTGAACAACTGAACCAAGAATTCTCTTTCTTCATCCTCAATCACATCACTGGTCGCGACCCAGGATTCGAGTTTCTTTCGATAATCAATCCACTCAACGTTCACGTTTTTTCTTATCAATGAATAGATCTCTTTACTTGTACGACTTAGATGTCTCGTATTTCTCGAAAAAGTGATTCGATTGATAGGATTTGGTATGATCCTTAGGAAATCCATGATACCCATGAGATTCCTATTCCAAAATTTCTTCTTAGAACCTATGGATTTGAACCCATAAGTGGGACCGCCACCCAATAGCATGTTAAAAGCAGAACCCCATATTGCTTCTAGAAAATAGACTAATTGTTCCAGAGCAACTAGAAAGAGATTCTTTAACCAGAAAGAATTCTGCTCAGATGGAGGATACCTATCCAGAAGTTTTTGCAACTCAATCATGTATGATGGAATCATCAAAGATTTGATCTTTTTGAAATCCGTCTGTAACTCACTAAAGGCTCGGGAAACAAAGAGAAGATGTGTACCAACGAGATATCCAGCAACAAGAAGAAGGAAAAGGATGAGGAACTCCCGAGCATTTGATGATCTCAGCCATAGGGGTGACTCATTATTTCGATGAATCAGTTCTGCGGACAGAAGAAGAGTCTGTAAACAATGACTCGAAATCTCACTGAGATTCCAGTTTGAAAGAATCGCCCACAATTTTGTCTGAAGAATCCACCATGATGTCTCCAGAATATCCTGAAAAATAGATATGTGACTGCTCACTAGGTTTGAAAAAGGATCTAAAAGGGCGAATTTTAGATATTTGAACCCTGTCAAAGTAAAGAACCACGGTATATATGGTTGGAACAGATTCCATTTTGAGAGATTTGAAAAAGCACGCTCTCGTTGAAGGGTTCTATCCATCTCCCGTTTCTTAAACCTAAGACTCCGTTTTTTCCTCTTTTTGGATTTCTCAGCACATGAAGTGTGAATCAAACCCATGTTTGAATTGAAATTGAGATACTGCTTCCCTTCGGAATCAGATAGATGCATATCTGAAAGAGGTGGACAATCCGTTCTTTCAAAATGGACTATTTGTCCCTCTGTTAGAGGTGTTCCAGAAATGTCTGCGATCGAATAAATAGCTCTACCAACGAATGGATCGGATCGCATTGGAAAATGGAAAGATTTGTACAAGTTATACGTTTCGTCACCACTTTGTGGCAAATCCTTAGGTAGGAATATCTTAGATACCTGTGATTCGATTGGGGAAATCGTATCTCGCTCCCAAAAAACATGTTTTTTTTTACCGACGCACAAAGAAAATCTTTTGTTGCGAATGAACAAGATATTGAGGAATTGTCCATACGTAAGATCCGAATTCTTGAGAAGGGCCTTTTCCACATAAAAAGGGAATCTTTTGGTACAATAGAACCAGGAGTGATGTGGATTATTCAAGAATCGAAGTCGATTTGCTTTAGAAAAAGAAGATATCAATGAACTTCGATGAAATGGTTTCACGGGATTCAGCCAATTGTCTCGATCGTGGGATGTCATTGAGAAATAGGAATCCGTGTTATCAAAATCGTTCCTGCAATTCTTTCTAGTAGGGAATGAGTCAATCATCCATTTTGTCTTATTGAACAAAAATGGTGATATTGTGCCTCCATTGATCAAGAATTTCGATTTTTTGGAAGAATCATGATCATCCAATAAGAAGGGTTTCCGTTTATTAAAAGGAACGATTTGAACACCTATTGATTCTAACAACTGATTGCAGAGTGGATCATTCGGCCCTTTCAATTCATAGATATAGATGGGAATCTCAGACCCAGGAATGGGGGAACTTCCGATACTCACAAAGAAAAAGGGAAGTGACTTCGACAAAAAGGACAAAAAGAGAAGTGACTTCGACAAAAAAAAGAGAAGTGACTTCGACCAAAAGGGAAGTGAATTCGAGAAAAATAAGAATGCCTTCGACAAAAGGAAACGAGGTGACTTCGTCAAAAAGGGATGTGACTTCGACAGTTTCGCCATAAACTCGCCCAAATCAATCAAATATTGAGTCGGATTCCTACGGAATCGATTCAGATGACTACAGAATCGATTCAGATGAATACGGAATCGATTCAGATGAATACGGAAGCGATTCAGAGAAATACGGAAGCGATTCAGATGAATACAGAAGCGATCTCGATTCAGAGAAATACGGAATCGATTCAGATGAATACGGAATCGATTCAGATGAATACGGAATCGAGATCGATGAATACCTAATCGATTCAGATGAATACGGAATCGATATCGAGATCGATGAATACAGAATCGATCTCGATGATGATGATATCGATCGAACACTACTTGAAATTGAAAACGCCTCGTAGCCTCAGAAATGAAATGTTCCAAATGTTCCTGGAAATTTTGGGTCCATTTGTATCTATATGCATTAGGATCCCGATTCATGGATCTCTCGGTTCGAGAACTAAGAGGGTCGGACCCTTTCTTCTGACTCTTTTTCAAATTCGAGAGATGCTGGTTGATCGTATATTTCATTCTAGTTCTATGATTCAGAGTCTTACTTCCTATTGGATCCCCTTTCATTCCATAGTCGAAGTTGCGATCGGATCGATTCAGTAACAGTAAAAAGAATCGATTTGATACATTTCTTATGTACCCATAGGTGCTATATTGGATTTGAATCAGATTTCGGATCAATCTATATGGATTGAATGCCTCCATTATGTTGTTGCTAGCAAATACCACTCTTTTTGGTTTTGGATCTTCAGAAAAAATAGGAGGTACAACCAATAAAGATTTCTTTTTCGATTCATCCCCGGAGTGGAATCCCTCAGAAAAGGGAAAAAATACCCTATCATAATCATACACCAGATCCGGCTCGGTGATTGATAGAATGAGTAGATCTGCCATTTTTGAAAATCTCTCTTCGGATTCAAAATCGTGGTGTAACGTGTACCCCACCCTGTTCCGGTCATGGAATAGATGAAAGAAATCCAAAAATGGATTTTGGGTCAAGAATGAAATCTTATTGGAACTGTCCAGATCCGGTTCATACTTCGGAACCCTATCACATCCCGGATCTGATGAAATAGGATGAATTGAGATGGTCTTTTGTAAATACGGAATTATCTTGAAGAGATCCACTATTTCTTTCGTTTCCGATCGCCTGGAAGGGACAAAAGAAACATCGTGTTGTTTCTTCAACAATTTAGGATCGGACCTCTCAGTAGGATTCGAACCCAGATGAAGTTCTGACCATCTGTCAGAGAAAAAAGAACGAATTGATCTTGTAGGATTCCCAAGAAATTCTTCGATTTCTTCCGGAAGCAGATGACGAATCATCTGCGTCTCACGTTCCGCGAATAGCCGGGACATTGAGGAATCTCCAGAAAGGCTGTTCGGGAATCGGTCTGATTCTATCTCGGTTCCTTCCGTTTGAAGAAAGGAAGGATCCCAATCCAAAAGAATCGATCTTTCTTTGAGTTGTTGAATCTCTCTTTGATTGATCAATGTGTGAGATTCCGAATCCTCATTCCTAATGGAATCGAAAGCATCTCTGGATTGATCCGAAGATCCTTTCAATTGGCTAGAATCCGTTCCTTGAACGAAACTAGATCTTGTGGAATCAGAGTGAATATTTGACGAGACATTCCGTACCTTGCGAAAAAACCGATCCTTGTTTACCAACCACACATTGTCTAACCAAATCCAATTCTCTCTCGATACCGTCCTCAAAAAATCTGATCCCTGTTGTTTGAAGAAACCCTTCCCTTCCATTGGTCTTTTTTCACGAAAAGCAGGCATGAGATAACAAATCCAGTGTTTCACTAAGATTTCGAATCGCTGTCCCGAATTCAAGTTGATTCTGTTTCGCTTCTTCCTCGGAGACAGGCCATCAAACCATTCCCAATCGTGGTCCCTGCCGAGCGCGATCGGATCATCCGTCGTATAGGATACAAAAAGAAACTCCAGATATTGGATATCTTTCTCTTTGAATGAGATCTCAATTCCAGCTAGGGTTTCTTTCGATATCTTACAACTAGAATCCCTATTTTTTCCGATCCAGTTCCTCCACCACCGCGAACCCCAGTTAGATTCAGGCATGATACACTTTTGAGTTATTGGGAGAACCCAAGGACTCCCTTTCGGATCCATGAAACCACTCTCAGAGATCTTTTTCCCTTTTGG